AAGCAGCTCGATAAGAGCCTATCCCTGGGGCTAACATAATATAACCCAATTGAGACATTGTAGAATAGGCTAAACTTCTCTTAATATCTCTTTGAGCAAGAGCTAAAGTAGCTCCTAATAGTACCGTTATTACACCTATCAAAGAAATGAGATTCATTATGTAAGGTATGACTGTGAAAAGCGGAAGAAATCGAGCGACAAGAAAAATGCCTGCTGCTACCATAGTAGCAGCATGGATAAGAGCCGAAATAGGAGTAGGCCCCTCCATGGCATCAGGTAACCATACATGAAGGGGAAATTGTGCGGATTTAGCAACTGCACCGACGAATAATAGGGAGGCACACAGAGTAGCAAATAAAGAGTTGACCCCATTATTACGGATCAGGTTATTGAAGATTTCGAACAAATCTCGAAATTCGAAACTCCCTGTTATCCAATAAAAACCTAAGATTCCTAATAATAACCCAAAATCCCCTACACGATTAGTTACAAACGCTTTTTGACAAGCATTTGCGGCAGCCGGTCGTGTGAACCAAAAACCTATTAATAAATACGAACACATTCCCACTAGTTCCCAAAAAATATGAATTTGTATCAAATTGGAACTAGTAACTAATCCCAACATGGAAGTATTGGAAAAACTCATATAAGCAAAAAATCTCAAATATCCTTGATCATGAGACATATAATTGTCACTATAAATAAGAACCATGATTCCAACCGTAGTGATTAGTATTGACATAATAGAAGTAAGTGGATCGATCAAGTAGCCGAACTCTAAGGAAAAATCAGTATTGATGGTCCAAGACCATAGATGTTGATAGATAGAACTGCCATTTATCTGTTGAATAGACAGATCGGACGAAAAAACCATAACTATACTTAGCAATGAAACACTAGGAAAAGTCCACATACGGCGCAAATTTTTTGTTGCGGTCGGAACAAGCAGAAGTCCCAACCCTATTGACATAGTAACTGGAAGTAGAGCGAAAGGTATGATCCATGCATATTGATATGTATGTTCCATAAGAAAATCAAACTTTCTTTTTTTATTCTTATTAATTGTTTCCCATTCACCAGCCCTTATTTCTTCCGGAAGGAGCAATAATCAAATAAAAAAAAAAAAAATTCAAATGAAGAAGTTACAATTCTTCAAATAACCAAGTTACTAGTTAAAAGCTACTACCTAGTTATTAACGAAGATATTTATTAAGATAAAAAATATGAAATTTTCCATTATTCTACTATATACATACGATACGGTGATTTCTATCCATATTTATACTAATTATAGTAAGGAAAAAGAATGATACCAAAAATTCAAGTACTTTATTCTGATATGTATCGTAGGATCTGCCAATAACTCGATCCAATAAACCTAGTTTTTATTTAGTTTCTTCGGAGTCATTAACTAATTCTGGAATTGATTGGCTTCTAGTCCAATAAAACAAACTTATGTTTATGTGTTTATGAAAAATCCTAGAATACTTGTCACTTCGCATAGAACTAAAATGAGAAATGACTCAAATTCCCTTTATTTTATCAAGTAATGTATTGTTTAACGGATTAACTACTTTGATTTAATTTCAATTTAAATTATGTGGACTCTATCTCCGAGCTTGATCAATTAATAGAAAAAGGTTACATTCATTATTGGTTTCCTAAATTTGGAAAGGGTTCTTAAGCTTTTCGATTTATTAAATATAACAAATATAACATTTATAATATATATATATATTATCTAAATAGACTGAGATATGAATTGGAACCTTTTTAATTCTTATCAATGGCATCCGATTCAACGGTAGTAGATCACGCCCGTAGACATAGATTGAATAAAGATATGAAGCCCCCAATCAGTACAAATTATTCTTTCTTCGAACATTGGATGTAATGGAAATGTGAAAAAAAAAAATTCCCTTGAAAATCACATCGTTTTTTCTTTTTTCTTCTATTTCATTTCTTTTTTTATCCTTAATGATACCATATGCGATGCTCATCTATCTGTATCCATACTTTTCTATGTTATGAAGTAAGCATAAGTATCGGCTATGGAATAAAGATAGATAATGAATAGTTAATAGAAAGAACAATCTATTTTGAGTTGAACAATAAATGTCTTTCACGTCCAACTATAAAAATGAGTGACCCTTTTATTTTGAAATGGCGGTTCCAAAGAAACGTACTTCTCTGTCAAAAAAGCATATTCGTAGAAATATTTGGAAAGGAAGGGGATATCAGGCCGCGGCAAAAGCTTTATCTTTAGCTAAATCTATTTCTACCGGGCATTCAAAAAGTTTTTTTGTGCGACAAACAAGTAATAAAGCCTTGGAATGATCTGAATCTGAATCAGCATGACTCGATGAATTGGATGATTAAATTTATAAGATGAAGAATTCACATTAACTAATGTTTTGAACTCATCAATATGAGATAGAACTAGCTGTTGTGGTATGTAGAATACAAATTCTTCTGTATACTAGGTTCTAAAAATGATTTCTTTTTTTGTTTGAAAAAAAAAAGAAAGAAGTAGTTAGACACAAAATACAAAGTTTCACCTTTCATTGATTGGTTTTTATAATTCGCGAGATGGGGATTGTAACTTTCCCCATCGATTCATTTTTCACAATAACAAAACTCTTACTTTTTTTTTTTTTCTTAGGAAGGGATTGGCTTATTGGATTATGTATCTCCAATAGTTATACATCATTAAGATTTTTGGAAAATCTGAAACAAGTATGAACGAGGTTAGAGCCCCCTTTTTTGTTCCAAAGTAAGGCGGGGATAAGATTCATAGTCAAAGTCAATGGATTATTGAAACTAATTGATTAAAATATACATTTTAAAACTTTGATTTGTAACTCTCTGAATCACTACATATCTACAAGGACTCCCTCTTATTTCGAACAGAAAAAAAAAAAAAAAGAATAATAAAACTGTCAGGATCCCATTTAGATCGATATTTATGTACTAAAGAATGAGTCAATCTTACGTAATCCAACCCCAATGGATCCTATCCCATGTTTGAGCTGGAGGATCGATCAATCAATATATCTAGATCTAATATCTAAATTTTTTTATCTATTAATATTAGATTTCAAATCTATATATAAAGAGATCTTATCAGTTGAATTTTTATTTTCTAAGTTTTCTAAGTTAAAGTACATAAAGTACATACAGTAGAATTCCAATAAAGATTGAAACTCTTTTGTTATACGATATGCCCGGTCCAATACCTAATGGGTTTGGTAAATCCTCACACAAATTATGTTATGTATACAATGAAGATCCCAATCATTAAGACATCTTTAATACCAAACTATCCAAATTTTTATAGAAATCTTTTGGATGTAGTGATGAAGTTGTGATATATAAAAAATATTGTTTTATTTTGTTCATTGAAAAATGAATCTTTTTCGTTTCGGATCTATCAAATCAGATAAATGAGAAATGAATCGTCAAAAAATGAGAAAAAAAATTCTTAGTTCTATACCCGGACTCAGGGCATAACCGTCTAGTTCCAACTATTCCAGAAGAACTTATAATACGGAAAAGCCCGCTGTTTAAAATGACCTCCTGCCACGATACTAAGGATTATTGAGCGTTTAAATATTTATTTGAACGGGTCTTTATTCATCGATTCTAACATTTCCTAAAATAGATTGCATTAAATCCCTCAATCTCGACGATTGAACATCATATGGACTATGATTATTTCGATGAAGCCGCCATGGTGAAATTGGTAGACACGCTGCTCTTAGGAAGCAGTGCTAGAGCATCTCGGTTCGAGTCCGAGTGGCGGCATCCTCTAAAAAAGGCACAATAGATCCTATAATGAATTCAATTCCGGATTTCCATTCCGTAATTGGGGATACCCCCCTAAAAAAAAAAAATTATGATATTTGCCACTTTAGAACATATATTAACTCACATCTCTTTTTCTATCATTTCAATTGTTATTACGATTCATTTGATGACCTTATTAGTCCATCAAACCGTAGTACTATTTCATTTGTCAGAAAAAGCCATGATGGCTACCTTTTTCTGTATAACAGGATTATTAGTTACTCGTTGGATTTATTCGAGACATTTGCCGTTAAGCGATTTATATGAATCTTTCATGTTTCTTTCGTGGAGTTTCTCCATTATTCATATGTTTCCTAAAAGACGGAACCAGAAAAGTGATTTAAGCGCAATAACCGCGCCAAGTGCTATTTTTACCCAAGGCTTTGCCACTTCGGGTCTTTCAACCGAAATGCATCAATCTGCAATATTAGTACCTGCTCTACAATCCCAGTGGTTAATGATGCACGTAAGTATGATGTTATTGAGTTATGCAGCTCTTTTATGTGGATCGTTATTATCCGTAGCTCTTTTAGTCATTACATTTCGAAAAAACCTAGATATTCCTCGCAAAAGCAATCATTTATTAATTGGGTCATTTTCCTTTGTGAATGAAAAAAGAAGTGTTTTACAAAACACTTCTTTTCTTTCATTTATAAATTATCACAGGTATCAATTAACTCAACAATTAGATCAGTGTAGTTATCGTGTCATTAGTCTAGGGTTTACTTTTTTAACCATAGGTATTCTTTCGGGAGCAGTATGGGCTAATGAGGCATGGGGGTCTTATTGGAATTGGGACCCCAAGGAAACTTGGGCATTTATTACTTGGACCATATTCGCGATTTATTTACATAGTAGAACAAATCAGAGCTTTCAGGGTGTGGATTCGGCAATTGTGGCTTCTATAGGATTTCTTATAATTTGGATATGCTATTTTGGGGTCAATCTATTAGGAATAGGACTACATAGTTATGGTTCATTCACATTAACAACTAATTGAAGAAAGGGCCTGAAGAATACATAGGAACATCGTCCCGTATATTATATAAAGAAGGTTTGTGCAAGTTTTTTCGAACCATTTGAATCAAGTAGTGATTCAAATGGTTCGAAAAAACTTTAGATGTATCTGATTATAATTCACTTCATTTTTTTTT